ATGCTCAATACCCAAGTAGGCTTGCAAATTGGATCATGATCCAGTGCTTTTTGGGTCGTCTCATACCTTGCCATTGTGTCTATCCCAAAAATCTCTCGAGTCTTCTTACATACAAAGGATTTCCTTGTTACTAATCTAGTCTAGCCTTTGTTCTTCTTTAGATCCCTTGTTTCACTCCGATAGTATCATACATAGATCGGAAGCGATGCAAAGGAAATGAATGCATTTCCATACTATTAAGTTAAGTAAGTGGAATAGATAGCACAGAATTTGGATTGGCATCACTTATTCTACTGGATCTTACGAAGCCTGTTGTATTAAGGCACGACATGATTCGGTTCTAATCATAGAAAAATTCTCCTCGAGCGAACCAGCCTACTCTCTGTATGAGGCTTACGCGATGGTTGGAAAAGAGACACATTTGGTTGGAAATTCCAATGTGGCGGATAAACTCCTATACATATATCTGCACAGGCCAATCAATAGTTCAAGTCACACACTCCCATAATCCATCTTCTCTTCGGAAAATCCACTTCAACTATTCATATTCAGATAAATGAAATAATAAAATATTGCATAATTGAAGGGAAATATCTAAATAAATGTCTTAATTTTTTGAGTCTTTTTATTAAATAATCCATATTTGTAGCAATGAAATAGGAGTGCTCCTACCCAAAATGATATAAGATTGATTACAAATATCTAGGAACTATCTTCTCTATCTCTATAAAGGACCAGAAATACCTTGTTTACGTATCATTGGAAAGTGCATTAACATAAATACGGCAGTAAGCAGAGGTAATACAAAAGTGTGTAAACTATAAAAACGAGTCAAAGTGGATTGACCTACACTAGCACTTCCTCGTAATAACTCGACCACGGGTGATCCTATTATAGGAATAGCTTCAGGTACACCTGTCACGATTTTCACTGCCCAATAACCAATTTGGTCCCGAGGCAAGGAATAACCAGTTACACCAAAAGATGCGGTCAATACAGCCAGAACCACCCCTGTAACCCAAGTTAATTCCCGGGGTTTTTTAAATCCACCAGTGAGATACACACGAAATACGTGGAGGATCATCATTAGTACCATCATACTTGCCGACCATCGATGAACCGATCGGATTAACCAGCCAAAGTTAGCTTCAGTCATTATGTATTGAACAGAGGCAAAAGCCTCAGTAACGGTCGGACGATAATAAAAAGTCATAGCAAACCCCGTAGCTACTTGTACTAAAAAACAAGTAAGTGTAATTCCTCCTAGACAATAAAATAGGTTGACATGAGGCGGAACATATTTACTAGTTATATCATCCGCAATTGCCTGAATTTCGAGACGCTCTTCAAACCAATCATATACTTTATTGAGATAGGTAAACCAAGGGAGCTCCCCCTCTTAGAACTGTATATGAGAATTTCATCTCGTACAGCTCAAGCGGAAACACCTAAAAACTTTTTTGTTTGGAGCGGATACTATTTTTGAATTTCTTAGTTTAGTCATAGATTCTATCTTCTCGGAAGATACGAAGGACGATAAACCCTGAAGCGCTTCTTTGTTCTGATGCTAATGCCAAAATATCAAGCCGGCTCATTCATATTTCTGTTGATCGTTACAGGCCTCTTGAATCTTCTCGTGCCCTATATTTCGTTCGTTTTATTTGTAGTTTTCTTTTTTTTTTTGAGTGTGGATTGTCTTTTTTTTTATAGGAATTCTCTTGTTGAGACCCTACAAAATCGATTGAAACCTCAGATTCATACTAGAACCACGATGAGTCAATAAAGCGCCAGGCTAAGCTCAAAGGTTCCTTGAGTAAGAACCATTTGATCATCACTTAGAATCGATATAATGACTAAAAATCCAGAGAAACATTTGTCCTTTGGTTAAAATAACCACAAACATTTGAAGGAAGACAAATTCTTCGATCTCGGATTCTAACTACGATTTTAACTATTAACTATATTGATTGCATTTTTTTTTAGTGCGGTCGCGAGGTTTGAATAGTTAGGTAGGAATCATAGTGCTACTGTTTCTTGATCTATTCTCTGGATTCCGTGCTCCAGATATTCTAATGAATATCAGACGAGGTGGAACCATCTCTATCGAGATGAGAGACCATTCTCTATACTATCAATAGGATCAATTTTTCCAAGTCACACACTCATATTCCGGAAATCCCGAAACAAAGGAATTCCACAGGCGAACTACCCTACCAATATATATAGTCATAACTAAATTCATAAGAAATCATAACCAAAATGATGAATTCACTAAGAAAACTTATAAAAGCAGCTATCCTGGCTGCGATTCTAGGAACCATCACGTATAGTGGTAGTTAGGTCGAACTACCCTATCAAAAGAGATAGATAATAAACAAAAGAGATAGATAATCAAATTCAGAATAAATCCATCATGAATTCACTCCAAAAACTTATAAAAGCAGCTATCCTGGCTGTGATTATTGGAAGCATTACGTATAGTGGTCGTAAATCCAGATATTTGCCGACTGAGTTGGCTCCGGTTCAAATTATTCAAACTCTAGAGATAGAAAATTCTTGGCTGGAAGAAAGAGACGAGGAAGAAAGAGACGAGTCTGACCATTCTTCCATGGAAGAAAGCTCCAACACAGAAGATTCTTCTATGGAAGAAGGATATGACGCTGATCATTCTTCTATGGCGGAAGGATCTGACATCGAAGATTCTTCTATGGCGGAAGGATCCGATTCTTCTATGGAGAACGGATACGACGCTGACCATTCTTCTATGGCGGAAGGATCTGACATCGAAGATTTTTCTGTAGAGGAAAGATCTGACACCGAAGATTCTTCTATGGAACTAGGCTACGCAGTTGCCCATTCTTCTATGACGGAAGGATCCAACACAGAAGATTCTTCTATGGAGAAAGGATACGAAGCGGACCATTCTTCTCTGGAAGAAGGATCTGACATCGAAGATTCTTTTATGGACTAAGCCTAGTATTCTCTGTAGCACTAGTATTCTCTGTAGCACTAGTATTCTCTGTAGCACAAGTGTCCTTCTAGTTCTCTATATTTCTAAAATGTATACTAGAGGGTTGTTTCCTTCATTCGAGTGTAGGATTACGGATTTGAGACTTGAGGCCCCTAAAAAAGGGGCCTAAGCCGAGTTATTTTGGGTTGAAAAATTAAGACTTCTTGGTTCTTATGGTATAAATCTAAGTCATTGAGATTCCATCCAGTAAAATAGAAGAATTATAAATCTCCAAGAGAATAGATAGAAAAACTGCAAATAAAGCCATTGTGACACCCATCAAAGGAGTGGTTCCCCATCCCGGAGCCACTTTCCCATATTCTGAATTCAACGGTTTCAATAAAGCCCCTACTGTTGTTCGCCTTGGACCAGATCTAGAACTACCCTCAACGGTTTGTGTCGCCATAAATACTTTGTTTTGTTGAGATCTGTTGACTTTGTATACCCTTCCGTTGTAAATAAGCAATCTTATTATAGATCCATTGTAGTCTTGAAATTTTCTAATAATGGAAACAGCAACCCTAGTCACCATCTTTCTTTCTGGCTCACTTGTAAGTTTTACCGGGTACGCCTTATATATTGCCTTTGGGCAACCCTCTCAACAACTAAGAGACCCATTCGAGGAACACGGAGATTAGTTGAAGTAATGAGCCTTCCCGATTGGTATTGGGGAGGCTCATTACTTCAATTGAGGCACAATCATTTCACCTTTTTATTTTTTATTGGAACCCTTGGTGGTTCTCGAAAAAAGATAGCGAAAAAAATAATCCCTAGAGTAGAGACTAAGAGGAATGTATAAACCAATGCTTCCATAGATTCGATCGTGGTTTATAATTATAGCTTCCATATCTGTTTATTTGGTGGGATCATCTCCCAGATAAAGAAAGGGCAAGAGTAAAAAGTCGGTGATCAAAAAATCACGGTTTCTCTGCTACCCTGTATTAACTCAACAAAATTAACTCAACAAACTCAAATAAAGGAGAAAAAAACCAAAGCAATGTTGTATCAGACTACTTGTCTCTTTGTAGTTGGATCTCCAAGTTTTTGGAATGCTCCAAATTCCACTTGAGCATCCAAATCTGGGTCAATGCCGGCAAAAACATCTCTGAACAAAGTTCTCGCACCGTGCCAAATGTGCCCGAAAAAGAAAAGCAAAGCAAATGAAACATGGCCAAAAGTAAACCAACCCCTGGGACTGCTACGAAAAACACCATCTGATTTCAAAGTAGCCCGATCTAATTCAAAAATTTCACCCAATTGAGCGCGTCTAGCGTATTTTTTCACAGTAGCAGGATCACTATAACTGACTCCATTGAGTTCACCACCAAAGAACTCAACAGTTACACCGACTTGTTCGACACTATATTTCGACTCTGCCCTTCGAAAAGGAACGTCGGCTCTCACAATTCCGTCTCCATCTACCAAAACGACTGGAAATGTTTCAAAAAAAGTAGGCATACGGCGTACAAAAAGCTCGCGGCCTTCTTTTTCTCTAAAGATAGGATGTCCTAACCATCCAACTGCTATTCCATCCCCATTATCCATTGAGCCCGCTCTGAATAATCCCCCTTTAGCTGGATTATTTCCGATGTAATCATAAAAAGCTAATTTTTCTGGAATTTTAGACCAAGCTTCTGAGAAACTCTGATTTTCAGTTAGGCTAGTGCCAACTCTTCGATATATTTCTTGCTGGAAGTATCCTTGATCCCATTGATACCGGGTGGGCCCAAATAATTCGATCGGGGTCGTTGCGGAACCATACCACATAGTTCCAGCAACAACAAAAGCTGCAAAAAAGACAGCAGCGATACTACTAGAAAGTACAGTTTCAATATTACCCATACGTAATCCTTTGTATAAACGTTGGGGCGGACGTACACTAAGATGGAATAGGCCCGCCAATATACCCAATGTCCCTGCTGCAATATGATGAGAGGCTATTCCTCCTGGAACAAAAGGATCAAAACCTTCGACACCCCATGCAGGATTTACAGATTGTACTTTTCCCGTGAGTCCATACGGATCGGACACCCATATTCCAGGACCATACAAACCTGTTACATGAAATGCGCCAAACCCAAAGCAAGCTAACCCTGAGAGAAATAAATGAATTCCAAAGATCTTGGGCAAATCCAAAGAAGGTTTTCCTGTACGCTCATCACAGAATATTTCTAGATCCCAATACACCCAATGCCAGATAGCGGCCAAGAAGCACAAACCAGAAAATACAATATGTGCCCCGGCCACACCTTCGTAACTCCAAATACCCGGATTCATTATAGTGCCTCCTGCGATACTCCAACCCCCCCACGAATTGGTTATTCCTAAACGAGTCATGAATGGGATAACGAACAGACCCTGTCTCCACATCGGATCAAGAACGGGATCAGAGGGATCAAAAATGGCTAATTCGTATAAAGCCATCGACCCGGCCCAACCCGAAACTAGAGCAGTATGCATTATATGGACAGAAAGCAACCGACCAGGATCATTCAATACGACAGTATGAACACGATACCAAGGCAAACCCATGGAAAGACCTCTTTCTCAAAGAAAAATAGACACTATGTAACTTTCTCGCATTGGGAGCTAGGGACTTTCCCCTTTCAATGGATTATCTCGAAGCATGGGTAAATATTGAGTCGATTCTCTTGGAAATAACGGACCAATTCTGTTTGTAGGAACAAATAGAAACAGATCTATTCTATACCCGATAAGTATCAATCCGCAATGCAGCATTGGTCTGGGTCTATTTTCTATGGGCCACTGCGCGGTCTTATTCTATGAGCTTTTCAATCTAGGGAAAAAAGGAAAACCCGAGCCACTGAGAACGTTTTTGCATAGTAATGCGCAGAGACAAGCTCTCAAGCTTTCGTCTAATGCCCGTTGGTCTTCCAAAAGTTCCCTTTCTGATTCCTAACGACGAAGCGGCAACATGGGTGGACATCTAGTGCGACTTGGCATTCATAATGGGTCCTATGGGATTTCCCCACGCTCTTACCCCATCAAGATAGTCTCTCTTTCCGCCCCAAAAGGTTGAGTGACTGATCAAGAATTGAAAGTTTGAACTCAAAGCCAATAATTTCAATTGGGAGATTCAGATTTCTATTGTCAATTCTATTTTCAAATAGAATAGTTTATGGTTGGCTTAGTTAGACCACTAAAATGAAGGATCCAAGCTCCGCTCATCAAATACCCAATTGGTCAAATAGGAATATGTAAAATTCCCCTTTGTATCAGAACAAAAAAGATTCCTATTGATTAGACCCTATAAAGTGATTCCAAACCTCCAAATATATATAATAGATATATATCCCAATCGAGGTTTTATTGTTCGATCTTTACCCGGAGTAGATCCTAAACCTAAAAGAATCGAAAAAGCCCATTCCGTAACAAGAAAATGACACCATAATTGCAAATCCAATTTGGAGTTCGATAAAACAAAACCTCACGGCAAAGTCAATTCGACACGTTTCAAGTTTTTTCAAGTTTCATGACTTCTTTTTTGGGGGGAAGTGCACCAAACTTTCTCTTTTTGAAAAATGGAAGAAAAAGGTAGGCTCGTTAGGAGTTAGAAAAATCCTGCTATGAAACAATGAAAAGGGCTAGAATTTCCACATTGCAATTTGTTGAATCATATGCACCAAAAATATGCGTGTATGGTTCCTAAGGGATACAATTTTGTCCTAATCAATCGACTTCATCGAGAAAGATGCCTTTTTTTATGCCAACCGGTTGAGAACGAGATTGCAAATAACCTTGTGGGTCTCGTGGTATATCTCGCTAGAGAGAATATGACCCTAAATCAGTTTATGTTTATACACTGTAGAGGCGGAGGGGTACTAGCCGGACTGGGTCTCTTTGATATGATGCGATATGTACCACCCTATGTCTATACACTAAGCATAGGGGTGGCCTATTCAATGGGATCCTTGATCCTGGCCGGTGGAGAAAAGGCTGACCGTACAGCATACCCTCACGCTTAAAGTCGTGCCAATGTATTTTTATTTCTTATTTGAGAGAAAAAAGAAGACTATGCCTTCGCTATATGGAATATGAATCAAATACTAAGTAATAGTAGCATGGCACTTCGAGCTTGCAAGGCGCAATTATTGTTTTTTCATACGATGAGATTCTCTAGCAAGAGAGTGGTATGAAACAAAAAGCATTTCAGATTGGATCTTATCTATCGGGGATCCATTTCCGCGTCACAAACTTTTTTGTTTTCAGACCCTAAGTCCCTTTCCACATTTAGTGTATGAGAGATTTTGAAAATGAAAAAAAAAACTACGATCATTTTTCCTTAGTTGATTAAATAAAAAATAAACTTTGGGATTGCCGAATCGCAAACGAGAAAAATAGATAAAGCACCGGAGCCACCATAGTACTCTCCTAGTATTAATTATTAATATTTTGAAATTCTCTCGACTCGAAGGGAAGGGTGGTAACTAGATCATTGAATAATCCTCGGGTCTTAGAAATCCTATTTTTATTTTATCTTTCTTTATTCAGTGAAATGAAAAACCAAATTCCAGCCTGGAGCCGTATGCAATGCACAAATGATGCCTGTACGGTTGTTCAACTCTCTCTTTTTTTTTTGTTTTTATAATCCATCCGTTAGCGTACCTCTTTACTTCACCAAATCGTGCGAAATAGAGGAATCCGATGATATATCATCAGATCATTAGGGTAATGATACACCAACCTATGAGTTCTTATATAGGTCCCGCCCTAGGGACTTTGTACCAAGAGGGGGATGAATTTATAACTATACGCAACCACGTCGTAAACATTTATGTCCAAATAACAGGAAAACCCTTCGCTGTTGTATATAGGGACATACACAGGGATGGTTTCATGTCACCAACAGAAGCGAAATCTTATGGACTTATTGATGATATAGGACTTGGGCCGACATTGGTAGAATGGCGGGAGGCTAATAAGGAGCGTCCACCTTTGCCTCTGGGTTATGTTTGGGAGTTAGGGAGGAATTCGGATTCGTATGAGTAAGAATTAAAAGAAAAAGCCAAGGAATAGGGATGCCTGTGGAATGAAAGGACTGAAAAACAATTCTGAATCTGCGTTGTCTACAAGTAATGCAACAGATACGGTTGCTCCACTCTTTTGGTCCTCAAACCCATCCGTTACCGTATCCCGTACCCTTTACCAAGTCAAGGATGACGGATGGGGATAAAGTATACCGTTATTGTTATTCTTTGTTATTCTTTGATGACACCCCTTCAAAAATGGAATTCATCAAAGACCAGGGTAACCCCTGGCGGTTCTAGTTGGGACCCGCCTAGGGCTGTTGATCTTAGTCGGAAGTTTCCCTAAACGGAAACAACAACTTCGCAGAAGAAAAAAGATGGAAAGAATGAATGGCTGGAACCTATAAGTAATGCAACATATACGGTTGCTCCACTCTTTTTGTCCTCGAACCCATCCGTTACCCTATCCCGTACCTCTTTTCCTTCGCCAAGTCGTACGAAATAAAGGAAGACCGACGGATGTAATATTATTATTAAGTTATATCATGATTTTAGAATCATCCGGTTAGGATCGATCTAAACCAACCCATTCTGTATATAATTCAGCATGCCAACTATTAAACAACTTATTAGAAACACAAGACAGCCAATCAGAACTGTAAAAAAAGCCCGCGCTCTTCGGGGATGTCCTCAGCGTCGAGGAACATGTACTAGGGTGTATGTGCGACTCGTTCAGATCATGAACTGAACCAAAAGAAAGGAGACAATTTTTACAGTATCAAAGATCAGTACCAATGAATAGGATAAAACAAATAAATAAGATAGAGTGGAAAAACTCCATTCACTGTCTAAAAAAAAAAAGACCTTTATTGTGTATGAAATTTATGGTTTCTATTGGTATAAATCCGATCACCTCAATTGGAGATGAGAAGCAATTCCCCATTGGTAGCAAATGGTTATCCATTAAGCGGGGGAAATCTTATTTAAGAAGCATAAAAATGCTGCTCCTACTCTTGCAAGAACGGACTCATAGGGTCAGCTACCTAACCAACCTTCATAATTAAATGCCGTTACTGTATAGGTAGATCTTCTTGTGAAAAGACCTATTACTGGATAATTCATGGGTAGAGCCAAAGAGTGTGAACTATACAAGTTACTAAATAAGGAAGGGGCTCCGGTGTATAGAAAGGACCTCACCGTTTAAAAAGTAACCATAGAAACGATGGAACCCACTATTTTTTATTCATTTATATTTCTTAGTCAAATTGACTTTGACTCGTTTTTTGATCAATCTAATTTTGTATTTCGAGGTAAAATGCCTGGAAAAAATCGTGGTTGGGAAGGTTATCGTAGCAAAAGCCATTGGAATTTTTTTTTTATACATCGGAAGAATCCGTTTTGTTATTAATAGACCTGGAAGGGAAAAAAGAATGACTGAAAGAAAGGAAAGCAATTAGTTATTCATCAAAGTTTCAGTGGATTCAATGACCAGAATTAGACGGGGATATATAGCTCGTAGACGTAGAACAAAAATGCGTCTATTTTCATCAACTTTTCGAGGGGCCCATTCAAAACTTACTCGAACTATGACTCAACAGAAAACGAGAGCTTTGGATTCTGCTCATCGGGATAGAAGCAGGAAAAAGAGAGATTTTCGCCGTTTGTGGATCACTCGTATAAATGCAGTAATTCGTGAGATTCAAGTATTCCATAGTTATAGTGTATTTATACACAATCTCCACAAGAAGCACTTGCTTCTTAATCGAAAAATACTATCGCAACTTGCTATAGCAAATCGAAATTGTCTTTCCATGATTACTAATGAGATCATGAATTATGCGGGGTTTATTTTGCAGGGAAGGGTTTAAACGAAGTTCCCCGGAGAATGAACTCCGGGAAGGTGAAGTATAAATGAATAGGATAAGGTAGTCAAAATGAACGAGCACGAGTCACTAAAATATATATATATTTCTTCTTTTTCTTCCCCGATTAGGATTCTTTTTGGTTTCTTCCGACATGACAATCCTTTGGTTCTCTCATTTTTAGAACAAAACATCCACCCTAGTTGGGTTAAAGATTGGAATTTTGATTCCTTTTCTTCCATTGTGGCCGTAGGCCCATTTTTTTTCCGGTTTTAGGACCTTTTTTATTTTTAGCCCTAGGGGTTGACTTAAGTCTTGTTCTTTCAAATGGTTTCTCGTTTTTCTTAGGATAAAGAAAAGGTAACAAAGCTAAAATACGAGCTTGTTTTATAGCAAGCGTAATTAATCGTTGTTGTTTCAAGGTCAATCGATTTACTCGTCTCGATAAGAGTTTTCCGTCGTCAGTAACAAATCGACTAATTAAACTCATGTTTCTATAATCAATTCGATCCCCTGATCCAATTGTGGGCAAACGCCTACGAAACGATTGCTTGGATTTCGATTTTAGAACGGGTTTCTTGGATTTCAGAAAGGGTCGCTTAGATTTCAGAACGGGTTTCTTGGATTTTAGAAAGGGTCGCTTGGATTTATCCATGGTCTTGAGTCCTTATCTCGAAAATCCTATTTCTGAATTCGAATTTGGGATCCGACCGAAATAGGATTTGATTTGTTTATATATATTATAGGTAATTTGTTCTTGTTACAGGGAAAAGTGGCAGTTCTGTTCAATCTATTTCTTTATTTTCAATCTATTTTTTTATTTCCCCATGAATTGTATGCTTGGAACAATAGGGGCAGAATTTTCTCAATTCCAATCGACTAGGTGTCTTGTGTCGATTCTTTTGAGTAATATATCTCGAAATGCCCGGCGATTCCTTAGTAACATTGTTTCGCACACAACTGGTACATTCCAAAATAACTCTGACTCTTACATCTTTACCCTTGGCCATGAACCTCCTGTGCATTTTGAATTCACTCAACTCTTCTATTTTCAATCCGAAACGAAGAAAAAAAAAAGGAAAAAAATAGAAGTGGCTAACCAAAAATTCGATTAGGAACGATTTCGAGCATAATATTCAAAAGTAATACAATGATTTTTAACTCTCAATTATTTCGAATCCCAATAGGAGTAGTTTATTGAAGTATCTTGTATGATTTTGTTACCCTAGATCCATTATTTCTATTTAGATACTCCCTCTATGAATTTGAGCCGAATCGTAAGTTTCGCCGAGGTTTAATCCACTTTGATTCTTTTTCTGTCCTCCTTTCTTTATCCTCAAAAATGGAAAAACAAGAAAACAAAGAAAGAGAGAGAGGAAGAGTTTTTAGTCCCAGATAATTTATTGTATCGCTAATATTCTTCATCCCTTCCCATGTCAATAACTCGAATGAAAAAAGGGGAATGTCAACGCATCCGGGAAGAAACGATTGATCTCTATCAATAGACCTGCTAAAGACCCGAACCATAGAGTACTTAGCACAGGGGCCGCGGAGAGATATGTTTTTAGATCGCGCATTGAAAATTCTCCTTCTTTATTGGAATACATATATGATCAGATGCATAGGTCGTTAAGGATCGCTTGTATTTTAGTTGTACGCGGAATCCCTAACAAAAACGGAAATAGACCAAGGACCTAGTCAATTTCAATAACACTAAGATTTCCCTTTCCTTAAAATGAACAAAGGGCTGAGTATTGTATTATGGATCAGTATTCATTTATTTATACGTGAAGTTTCATATCTATCTCTTTCCCATCTATCTATAGAATCGAATTCTTTTAGTATTACTATGCATATAATTCTTTTTTTTTTTATAAAATTTGATAGGTTCTATGTGTTCTATGAGACCAAAAAGAAGAAATGGCAAGATAGATTGTATCTCAATGAGGAAATAATGATTTATTTAGAAAACAAGACAGAGATGTGATACAATGACACTGTATACCAATTGAAAGGGATGTAGCGCAGTTTGGTAGCGCGTTTGTTTTGGGTACAAAATGTCACGGGTTCAAATCCTGTCATCCCTACCTATTCTTTCTCGTATGGGCAGTAACGAAAGGTCCTTAACGAAAGGTCCTTTGAAATCGATTGAATTTAGACAGACGGAATCTTTCCGGTTCTGATATTATATATACACGGTCTGGGAGGTACAAAAAGAGGTAAAAAAAAAAAAAGAAAAAATCCTTTTCTTTGTGGTCTTATCCATGGTGATAAGAAAGCGCTCTTAGTTCAGTTCGGTAGAACGTGGGTCTCCAAAACCCGATGTCGTGGGTTCAAATCCTACAGAGCGCGATTCCGTTCTTCTTAGGTCAAATTTGAGTGAAATAACTTTACTAACTTGAATAGCAACCTGAATTGACCTACTCCTTTTTTGAGTCCGCAGGAGGTCAATCAAAAAATGAGATGTTAATGTTACTTAATCAAAGATCCAACTGATCACTGCGCCTATATTGTAAATATGCAGTTACGAATAATCCAGCCAAAGTAATCGGAATTAAACCTAACACGATTCCAAATAGTAAAACTTCAATCATTTCGATTTATTTGAAAAGGGAAAAAGAGAGAGGGAATATCTATCCT